TGTTAATCGTAAGCAAGAAGATTGTTTACCAAGAAACAACAAGAAAAATTCATATTCTGATACATAAGAATTATATAGAAATCGAAATAATCTTTTATTTTCTTTTTTCAAAAGAAAAATAGATTTCATTGAAGTAATAAGACTCTTCCAATTCGAATAATAGTTGAGAAAGAATCGCAATAAATGCAAAGATGGAACATCTTGGATCTGGTATTCAAGGAGTTGAACCAAGATTTCTAAATGGATAGGATAGGGTATTTCTATATGTGATAGATAATGTAAATGCAAAAATTTGTCTTCTAAAAAGGGAAATATTGAATGAATAGATTGTAAATTTTGAAACTTTGGTATTTCTTTTTCTTTCGGACAAGATAATTCTCCTAGCGAGAATGGGATTTCTACAACGATCGCAAACCCCTCAGATAGAATCTGAGAATAAAACTCAGAATAAAAAAAATTACTGCAATCCAACAATCGATCTTGGTTAGGGTGATTAACCGAATTAATCCAAAAATTCTGCTGATACATTCGAATAATTAAACGTTTCACAAGTAGTGAACTAAATTTTTTGTTATTACAACCAAAAATTTCCACAGGTTCAGAACCATTTAATCCATAATCATGGGCAAATGCATAAATATATTCCTGAAAGAGAAGTGGATAGACGAAGTATTGTTGACGAGATTTTTGTTTTTCTGAATACCCTTCGAATTTTTCCATTTGTATTTCTATTTGAATCAGAGAGAAAAAGTATTTCTCGATTTATCAAATGATGATACATAGTGCAATATGGTCAGAACAGGGTGTTGCATTTTTTAATGCAAACCCTGGAAAGAAAGGGAGTCTAATCCATAGATCTTTTTCTGCTCCTTTTCTATCCAATTCATTTATGTTTGTTCTAATTACAAAAAAGAACAAATCTTTTATTTTTGCAGGCCAATCGCTCTTTTGACTTTGGAATACAGTCTCTTTATCAATATACTGTTTCTTTTACACATTCATAACATCCCTTTTCAATCCATAATCAAGAATAATTAGGATTTCTAAAAATAAAAGTAAAGGGTCCACTCATAGGAAAACCCAACCTTTCCCCGCATCAGGCACTAATCTATTTTTAACGTCTAATTAGATCAGGGAATCATTCCAATTAAGAAGTTAAGCTCGTTGCTTTTTATTTTACCAGAATTAGAGCCGGGCTCTATCCATTTATTCACTAGAACCAGAAAAAAAGAATTTTTTTATTCAAAAAAAATTGATTTAATTACGACATGCTATTTTTTCCATTCATTTCCTTTGAGGATCAGTCGTGGTCTTCTAGACTCTACCAAGAGTCTGGACGAATTTGTTGCTTCATCCAAATGTGTAAAAGATCATAGTCGCACTTAAAAGCCGAGTACTCTACCATTGAGTTAGCAACCCAGATAAAATAGGATCTTAGATACGATCGAAATCCAAAAATCGATGGAATGGAATTACACCGGACGCTACTGCCAAAACATTGACTTAGCAAAACATCAAAAGAAAGATTTTATCACCCATTAAAAACACTCAAATACCAAAATGAACAGATCCGGTTAAATTTCACTAAGGTTAAAAAAGGAGCGGCCCCAATCACAATGGCAAAATTGTCCTTTTTTTAGCAATTTTTATTTATATTTAAAGAAATAAATAAATCTTGTATGAAAATACTTGCAAAGGGGGCAACCCTATCATTTGAGCGAAGTGTAGATAGAAATACCTAATATGAAGTGATGATAAAGAGACCTATCTATCTACAAATTCTATTTGTTCAATAGACCTTTGTCAATAGAAATACAATGGTAAGAAAACCAATTAGATACAAAAAGGAAATAAAATAAGGGCTTTTGTTGGATTGGCGCAACATAAATGCAGCAAAAAAAAATAGGGCTAAGAAAGAGGCAAATTGTGTCTAAATAATTAAGGAGTACTGGTAACCCTCTCCTACTTTATTTATATTTATTCATTTAGTTGTTCAATTAACTCAAAGTTCTTTCTTTATCTTTAAAAAATTCTGCTTTCCTTAAAATATCATAAACAGTTCTTGTAGGTTGAGCACCCTTTTCAAGGAAATAGAGAATCGCTGGAACATTTAAACAAGTTTGATTCTTTATCGGATCATAAAAACCTACTTTTCGAAGATCTCTTCCTTCTCTTCGAGACCGAACATCAATTGCAACGATTCGGTAGACAGCTTATTGGGATAGATGTAGATAAACAAAGCCCCCCCTAGAAACGTATAGGAGGTTTTCTCCTCATACGGCTCGAGAAAATGATTCGAATTTCTGTCTATAATACAAGTAGATAGAAATTAGACTATGACTTGTATTAATTTCCTTACAGAAAAGAAAAAACAAATTTCATTTATACTCATGACTCAAGTTGACTAATTTTGACTGACAGACTTCAAAAGAAAAATCCTTCGAAATTTTTTGAGTCGTCTCTAAACTCTTTTCTTTATCTCATCTCGAACAAATTGACTTTTATTACTTATTCTGATCGAATTCTATTGTTGAGACGGTTGAAAATCGTGTTTACTTGTTCCGGAATCCTTTATCTTTGATTTGTGAAATCCTTGGGTTTAGACATTACTTCGGGAATTCCTATTCTTTTTTCTTTCAAAAGAGTAGCAACATACCCTTTCTTTTTTTCTTATTTCCTTCGATAAAGCATTTCCCTCTTCTATAGAAAAAGAAAAGAAATCTAATATGAATGATTGATTCTGATAGACTTTTATTTTAATCAAAAAATTTTTCCAATCTTCCAAAATTCGATTTCTATATTAAGGATAGACTGACAAAGTTGGCCTAATTTATTAGTTTTCACTAACCCTAGATTCTTTCCCTTGATAAAAAAGAAATTATGTCCTCTCGAGCTCCATCGTGTACTATTTCAAACAACACAACCCAACGAAAATTAGGTTTGGGACGAATAGAACAGACTATGTCGAGCCAAGAGCATTTTCATTACTATGGAAAATGATGGATAACAAAATCCACAATTGATCATGTCCTTCAAGTCGCACGTTGCTTTCTACCACATCGTTTTAAACGAAGTTTTACCATAACATTCCTCTAATTTCATTGCAAAGTGGTATCGAGAATTGATCCTATATGGATGGAATCATGAATAGTCATTGGTTTTGTATACTAATTCAAACTTGCTATCTATGGAGAAATATGGATAAAAGAAAAAAGTATTTATCGGGGAAGACTCTGCAAAGATCCAATTTATTTAAACCCACATTCTATCATATGAATGAAACATAGTTCGAAAAAGAGGAAAAGATAAAGTATGATTTTTTTTTTTCAAATCCATTCTGTCCAACGAGCAGTTCTTACCTTATCTTTACCGGAATGGATCATTCCGGATATTTAAAGAATCACAGATCCAGATCGTTTTCGCTTAACCAAAGAGTGACCCTTCTTTTTTACTAATAATACAACAAAACAAAAATCTATCTCTATCATAAAGAGATAGGTCTCATTTTTTATACAGTGTTTTATCTCATTTTTTCAATCAATTCGAAAGTCGAGTAGACAGAATATATGAATTTTTCTCTAATCCTCACATTCCATTGATTTAGAAATGGATGTTTGCAAATCAGATACTACCTAAAAATGTATCCTGTAAGAATTTCCACTTCATGAATATGAAGCATAAAGTTTATCTAAGAGGTTCGAATTTCAAAACACATATTCAAAACACATAACATATTCAAAATATATATGAGTAATTTGTAGTAGGAGCATATCCTGAATATGCCTGGTAGACCAAAATTTTTCATGAAAATAAAGATATTCAATTTGACTGGAGTTAACACTTGATTTAGTTTTCTAAGAAAGAAAATGAATGCTTAGAAATGCATCTAATCTAAGAGTTCATAAGATAGAATTATTCTCTTTAATAAACTTTTGTATCGTGCAGGGCACAATATGATTCTATCTTTCGTTTCATCAGAAAAAATCTGGGACGGAAGGATTCGAACCTCCGAGTAACGGGACCAAAACCCGCTGCCTTACCACTTGGCCACGCCCCATTTCGTTTTATGCGACACTAAGTAAACAGTATTACTTTTATATAGTATTCGTCAATCCTACTTCAATTACCTAAAAAATGAGGGATATTTTCTTGCTAGGATTCTAGACATGCGGATAATATAGAATCCAAAAAATGCATTGATCATTGCATGGAATTCTATTAAGATATTATATGAAAGTCGAATTTCTTCCATTCTCATTTGAGAATGAGAATACAAGGAGGTATTTTGTGTTTGGGAAAGTCCGAAGAAAAAAGGATTTTGAATCTACTTTTTCTTTTCCTTTTTCCCTTAGAAAAATAACTCAATCAAAATCCAATTATCTACTCTATAAGAACGAAATGCTTGTTATGCCTAATATACTTAGTTTAACCTGTATCTGTTTTAATTCTTTTCTTTATCCGACTAGTTTTTTCTTCGCCAAATTACCCGAAGCTTATGCCATTTTTAACCCAATCGTGGATGTTATGCCTGTCATACCTGTACTCTTTTTTCTATTAGCGTTTGTTTGGCAAGCTGCTGTAAGTTTTCGATGAAATCTTTACTATTCTGTTTGCAAAATTGAACGATGTATTCATTCCAAAAAAATAAAAAAAAAATGGATAAGAGGCGAAAAGTCTTATATTTAGAACCTTTGATTCTAAAATTCAAATTCTTCTAGATTGAATATATAGCTGCAGCAGTAAATTTGGATCAGCCTTTCTACCCCCTGCACCTACGTTGAGCAGGTACCTTTAGGTATCCGCACAATACCTAAACAAATTTTTTATATTGATAAGAGTGCTTATTATAAAAAAGCAATTCTTGCAATTTTTTTGATTTTTACATTTTTAGGTGTCAAAATAAACAAAACCCATCCTAGTGGATCTGTCTAGTAAGGAAAAACGGGTAATCTATTCCTTAAAAAAAATCTTGGAGATTATGTAATGCTTACTCTCAAACT